AATCCATGGAGGGTCATCATTGAAATAGTCTTTTTTTCGCTTAGCGCAAAGCAATGTATGCACGTCTCAAGAGAATTGACTTAAGGAATAAAAATATACAAGACTCTATATACGATAGAAAGCAATAGGAACACAAAATGGAAAAATTACGATATTAGAGAGTTGTAAAAAAAAAAGGAAAGAGATCGAAAAGATCTTTTTCCTAAAATTCTCTTTTCGTCCACTTCCTACCCTTCTTCGACGAATATTAATTTTCTATCTATTCTATTAGTCAGCCAATATTCTTATTCAAATCATAATTGGAATAAGATATATTTTACGACGTGTGATTAAATAAAAAGCAAGAGGGGGGATTCGACTTTACAGTTGATTTTATTCCACAATTGACCAAAATGAAATGAAATTTTAATAAATAAGAAATTGCATGAACTTAGATCAATTCAATTGAATACTATTTCTATGCAATAATTCACACTAATCAATTGAATTTGCCCATTTAGATTGTATTCCTCGATAAACAAAACGGAAGGGTAGAAAATAATTTGCAAAAAACGGGATTCCTCAAAAAGTGGATTGATTTTCGAATCGGATTGAATCTAATGGTTTACGTTATGGAAGAAAGACATGTATATGTGATATTAGATATATTAGATATTGACTCGTTATATATATGAACTAAAGATATATTTCATTTGCCCTACTACTGTGTGTGGGTTCCAATAGAAGTCCTTTCATATCGTTGTCGCTGTGAATTGGCTGAAAAAAGAAATGAAATCAAGAAAATTGAAATAACAGTCCGAAATCACGAAATAAAGTTCTACGGATTCACAAAAACTTTGTGGATGGAAATAGAAAAAAAAAAAGAAATATCGAAATAGTTCTGATGATTCAATAATATTCTTATTTCTTACTTAAATTCGAAGTTCTTAGTTATTTCCACTGGATGAATCCTATCGATGGAATAATGAAGTCCTGCCTAATTCATTGGTTGATTGTATCATTAACCATTTCTTTTTGTTGGTATGAGGAACTTATCATGAATCCACTGATTTCTGCCGCTTCCGTTATTGCTGCTGGATTGGCTGTAGGGCTTGCTTCTATTGGACCTGGAGTTGGTCAAGGGACTGCCGCGGGTCAAGCCGTAGAAGGTATCGCGAGACAGCCCGAGGCAGAGGGAAAAATACGAGGTACTCTATTGCTTAGTTTAGCTTTTATGGAAGCTTTAACGATTTATGGATTGGTTGTAGCACTAGCACTTTTATTTGCGAATCCTTTTGTTTAATCTTAGAAATAGGAAAAATTCATATTTTCCTATTTTATTGCTTTGGAATTGTCGTTTGCTTTTTCAAATTAGATGGCGACTTCACTCCTATAATTCCTTATTCGTTGAGAAAATAACCTACGGGGAAGGGCTGATTCGCAGATGAGGAATTAGTATGCCGACTCGCTTTCATCCTTCCCGTTCGTAGTCCAAGGGAAACTTTATGAGGTGTTGCAACAATGAAGGGGCAATTCATACTTTAAATCAAAGATTTTTTGACTCGATAAAAAAAAAAAAAAAAGAATAAATCAAAAAGAGGGGCAAAGTGATAGAAAAAGAACTCTCGTCGATTTTTTAGTCTATCTATAAGAGGAGCTTATATGAAAAATGTAACCGATTCTTTCGCTTCTTTGGGCCACTGGCCATCTGCCGGGAGTTTCGGATTTAATACCGATATTTTAGCAACAAATCCAATAAATCTAAGTGTAGTGATTGGTATATTGATCTTTTTTGGAAAGGGAGTGTGTGTGAGTTGTTTATTTCAAGAATAGGCTGGATCTAATCAGCTGTACCCCCTTCTGTTATAACTAGGAAGGAGGGGTGCATGATCTCGCGAATTACTTCTTAAGAAATTATATGTAAGAACCGCAGCATTTCGTGATTAATTGGAAAATCCACTTTGATTCTCTAGCAACCAATAATGTGGGGCTGTTAAGATGGTTAAATCAAATTGTTTGAAGTCTAGTCTAGACGCAGCATGGTACTCTTTCTACCGCTATGTTAATATAGAGGTGGTTTTCATTTAAAATGAATATTTTATCGATATAGAACACTCATCTCGATAAAAAAAAATGGAACCACTCGGGTATTTTCCCCTTATTATCCAATGCTGAATCGACGACCTATGCCTTATGTATAATTTGTATAATTGGATCGTTTTTGTATAATTTTGCATAATTTTTGGATTTGAACTGAAAAAAAAAAAGAAACAACTTTGCTGGCAATTACATATTTTTTATTTTGTCAGAAGAGTCCTCTAAGTATTTTAGTTTTGCATTAGATTTGTTTTTTTTTTCATTTTTTTTACTATGAAGAGGATAGGCTCATTACATTCATAAAAAAGCTATGAGAATTTACCCTAAGTAATTGAGCGTGAGAGCCAAATGAATCGAAAGATTCATGTTTGGTTCGGGAAGGGATTATGGAAGTTTTAAAATGAACGGAAAGATAATCTACTTT